GTGAGATCGTGCACCTTTCTTTCCTAGTTATGAAGAAAAAATAAATCAAATTAAAGTGCAGTTGGTTGGATCCAGCCTATTATTGAAATAAACAACTCGCACACACTCCCTTTCCAAAAAAGATCAATACACCCAGTACTACACTTAGATTTATTGGATTTGTTGCTAAAATATCGGTATTAAATCCAAAACCCCCGGCGGATGGCCAGTGACCCAAGGAAACGAAGGAATCCGTTACATTTTTCATATGATCTCCTCTTTATAGATAGGACTAACAAAATGGAATATAGCTCTTTTTGTATTACCTTACCCCTTTTTTTTTTATTAATTTCCTTATTTCTCAATTGATTTCTTTATTTCAATTCAAGTTCCCAATCAAAAAGAAAATACTTAAATGAAACTTAAGTAGTTTAGTATTAGGTTCCAGGTCTCATGTCAATTGCTAAATACCGCATTTGTTGCAAGGCTTCCTAACCTAAAAACAAAAGGGTTTCCGTTGGACTAAGAGCGGGAAGGAAGAAAGCGAGTGGATCTGCCAATTCCTGATCCTCAAATTAGTCCTTCCCATGGGGAGTATTGTCTCAACGAGTAATTGAAAATTATTTTATTGTAGGAGTTAAATCTTGATATAATTTGAAAAAGCAAGCGACAAAACCCAGGTAATACAATAAGAAAAAAAAAACTTTCACATTTCTAGGATTAACCTAAACAAAAGGATTTGCAAATAAAAGTGCTAATGCCACGACCAGGCCATAAATTGTTAAAGCTTCCATAAAAGCCAGACTTAGCAATAAAGTACCTCGTATTTTACCCTCTGCCTCTGGTTGTCTCGCGATACCTTCTACGGCTTGTCCTGCAGCAGTACCTTGACCAACTCCAGGTCCAATAGAAGCCAGCCCTACGGCCAATCCAGCAGCAATAACGGAAGCGGCAGAAATCAGTGGATTCATGGTAAGCTCCTCACAAAAATAAAGAAATGGTTAATGATACAATCAACCAATGAATTCTGACTTATTATTCCTTCCATTACTAAAGTCGATCCGGTCGAAATAGCTAAGACCTACGAATTAAAGTAATGAGATTGTTAAATCATCAGAACTACTTCGATATTTCATTTTATATTCCTATCCCCTATCCATGGAGTCTTTATCAATCCATAAGGCTCTAATTCTTTTATTTCTTTATTCCGAGCCATTTTTTCAATTCCATTATTTCAATTCTTCACGCTTTCTCTTCTATATGCCATGCCCAATTTCGTCTGTTTATTCATTCGTTCCAGACGAAACAGAAAGACTTATATGGAAACCCCCATCTAAATTCACGGTGTGGTAGGTAAGAAAAGAAATAAAATATGAATTGTTTCTATATAACTAGTAAATATCTAATATCACATATACATGTCTTTCTTCCATACCGTAAACCAAACATTTGGATTTTCTATTCACTCGGATTCTGGAATTTTTCTTTGAAACATGCATAAGAATTGGTTTATAGCCATTACATATACTTAGGTTGACCCCCTAACTTTTTTTTTTTACAATTCCAAAATATCGTAATCTTTTTTACTACTACTCTAGATCGTATATACTCTATTTGTATCTATTTTCTGTTCCAAAATAGTTTATCCGAACCGTCCATACACTGTGTTGGGAAAAGCTAAAAAAAGATTTTGTTTGAAAGCTAGTCAATGATGACCCTCCATGGATTCACCTATATAAGCCGCAGCTAAAGTTGCAAAAATAAGAGCTTGAATACCACTTGTAAATAATCCAAGGAACATGACAGGTATAGGAACTACTGAAGGTACTAAAGAAACAAGAACAACAACTACCAATTCATCAGCCAATATATTACCAAAAAGTCGAAAACTTAGTGATAGGGGTTTTGTAAAATCTTCTAGGATGTTAATAGGTAAAAGGATTGGAGTTGGTTGAATGTATTTACCGAAATAACCCAATCCCTTTTTTGTAAGACCCGCATAGAAATATGCCATTGACGTCGGTAAAGCTAAAGCAACAGTAGTATTTATATCATTCGTGGGTGCGGCTAACTCCCCGTGGGGTAACTGTAAGATTTTCCGAGGTAAAAGAGCCCCTGACCAGTTAGAAACAAAAATAAATAAGAACATAGTCCCAATAAAGGGCACCCAAGGACCATATTCTTCTCCAATTTGAGTTTTACTCAAGTCCCGAATGAATTCAAGGACATATTCGAAGAAATTCTGACCATCAGTAGGAATGGTTTGTGGATTTCGAACAGCTATAGCGGCTGAACCTAGTAAGATAGCCATTACAACCCAAGAAGTAATAAGTACTTGGGCATGTACCTGGAAACCTCCGATTTGCCAATAGAAATGTTGGCCTACCTCCACACCGGATATATCGTATAGCCCCTTTAGTGTGTTGATGGAACATGGTAGAACATTCATATTAACCTCTGACAGAACTAGAACTAAAAAAAGGAATTATTTTGATTCGACCATCTCTTTCTCGATTCGCCT